TCAAGCAAATGCCCATTCTCTGCTTTTTTTGGACAGAATCAACCCTCCCTCCTTTTTTTCTTTTGATATCTCCAGACTGATTAAACTCATTTTTAGAAATTGGATGGGGAAAAATACAGAATTCCAAATTTTAGATTATATCGAAGAAGACATAAAAGAAGTGGAGAACAAAGAGAAGGACAAAAAAGAAGAGAACAAAAGAAAAGAGAAAGCGCGGATAGAAATAGCAGAAACTTGGGATACCATCCCATTTGCTCAAGTAATAAGAGGTTCTATGTTAGTAACTCAATCAATTCTTAGAAAATATATTCTATTACCTTCGTTGATAATAGCTAAAAATATTGGGCGTCTGTTATTATTTCAATTTCCTGAGTGGTCTGAGGATTTAAAGGAATGGAATAGCGAAATGCATGTTAAATGCACCTATAATGGTGTTCAATTATCAGAAACAGAATTTCCGAAAAATTGGTTAATAGATGGTATTCAGATAAAGATCTTATTTCCTTTCTGTCTAAAACCTTGGCACAAATCTAAACTACGATCCTCTCATAGAGATCTAATGAAAAAGAAAGAAAAAGGAAAAAAGGATGATTTTTGCTTTTTAACAGTTTGGGGAATGGAAGCTAACCTTCCTTTTGGTTCTCCCCGAAAACGTCCTTCTTTTTTTGAACCCATTTTTAAGAAACTAGAAAAAAAAATTGGAAAATTGAAAAAGAAATATTTTCTCATTCTAATATTTTTAAAAGAAAGAACAAAATTATTTCTAAGAGTTTCAAACGAAACAAAAAAATGGATTATCAAAAGTGTTCTATTTATAACAAAAATGAAAAAAGAACTTTCAAAAGTCAATCCAATTCTATTATTTAGATTGAGAGAAGTAGATGAATCGAGGAAAACTAACAAAGAAAAAGATTCTATAATTAAGAATAAAATAATTCATGAATCATTTAGTTCAATTCGATCTACGAATTGGACAAATTATTCCCTAACAGAAAAAAAAATGAAAGATCTAACTGATAGAACAAGCACAATCCGAAATCAAATAGAAAGAATTACAAAAGAGAAAAAAAAAGCAACCCCAAGACTAAATATAAATATTAGTCCTAATAATAGAAGTTCTAATGTTAAAAAATTAGAATCACCAAAAAATATTTGGCAAATTGTAAAAAGAAGAACTGTTCGATTAATCCGTAAATTACATTATTTTTTAAAATTTTTCATTGAAAAAATATACATAGATATCTTTCTTTCTATTATTAATATTCCCAGAACCAATACACAACTTCTTCTTGAATCAACAAAAAAAATCATTGATAAATATATTTACAATAATGAAACAAGTCACGAAAGAATTGATAAAACAAATCAAAAGAAAATTTACTTTATTTCGAATATAAAAAAGTCACTTTATAATATTACTAATAATAAAAATTCACAGATTTTTTATGACTTATCCTACTTGTCACAAGCATATGTATTTTACAAATTATCACAAACACAAGTTATTAATTTGTATAAATTAAAATATGTTCTTCAATATCACGGAACATCCTTTTTTCTTAAAACTGGAATAAAAAATTATTTTGGAACACAAGGCATATTTCATTCCGAATTAAATCATAAGAAACTTATGAATTCTGGAATGAATCAATGGAAAAATTGGTTAAGAGGTCATTATCAATACAATTTATCTCAGATTAGATGGTCTAGATTAAGATCACCAAAATGGCAAAATAGAGTCAAACAACGTTGTACGGCTCAAAATAAGGATTTAAACAGATGGGATTCGTATGAAAAAGACCAATTAATGCATTACAATAAACAAACTGATTATGGAGTATATTCATTACGAAATCAAAAAGATAATTTTAAAAAATACTATAGATATGATCTTTTATCATATAAATCTATTATTGATCAAACTAAGAGGACCTTATCTATTTATGGATCACCATTCGAAGGAAAAACGAACAAAGAAATTTTTGATAATTACAACACACATAAACACCCATTCTTTGATATGCTTGGAGGTACCCCTATCAATAATTATCTAGGAGAGGGTGATATTTTGTATCTGGAGAAAAATCTGTATAGAAAATATTTTGATTGGCAAATTCTCAATTTTTGTCTTAGAAAAAAAGTAGATATTGAAGCATGGATCGAGCTCGATACCAATAATAAAAATACTAAAACCGCCATTAATAATTATCAAATAATTGATAAAATGGATAAGATAGGTCTTTTTTATTTTACGATTCATCAAGATCAAGAAAGAAATCCACCTAATCAAAAAAGATTTGTTTTTGATTGGATGGGAATGAATGAAGAAATATTAAATCGTCCCATATCGAATCTGGAATTTTGGTTCTTCCCAGAATTTGTACTACTTTATAATGCCTATAAAATGAAACCGTGGGTTATACCAAGCAAATTATTTCTTTTAAATTTGAATATAAATGAAAATCTTACTGAAAATCAAAACATCAATGGAAAGCAACAA